ATGAAGAAATCCTCGAAGAACCATAAGCTAGTCGGAAAATCATTAGCAAAGACTTCTTCTACGGGATGTTTTATTTTTCCATAGAAATATATTCGCTCAAAAAAGCCCCCAGAAGATGTTAATCGTAAATGAGAAGATTGGTTACGTAGAAAAAGTAAGATGGATTCGTATTCAAAAACATGAGAATTATATAAGAACAAGAATAATCTTGGATTACTTTTTGAAAAAATAGAAATATATTTATTTGGAATAATAAAACTATTCCAATTATAATAGTCGTGAAGAAAAAACCGTAATAAATGCAAAGAAGAGGCATCTTTTACCCAGTAGCGAAGGGTTTGAACTAAAATTTCCAGATGAATCGGGTAGGGTATTAATACATCTGATACATAATTTAAATGTGATAATTTGTCCTCTAAAAAAGGAAATATTGAATGAATTGATCGTAAATTATAATATTTTACGATTTCTGTCCCCTTTAAGCAAGATACTAATAGTAGGGAAAATGGAATTTCCACAATGACTGCAAATCCCTCTGATATCATTTGAGAATACAAATTCTTATTGTACCCAAAAAGTTGATTTTGGTTCGAATCATTAGCAGAACTAATAAAATGATTCTGTTGATACATTCGAGAAATTAAACGTTTTACAATTAGTAAACTAGATTTATTGTTATAACCTACATTTTCCAACAAATTCGATCTATTTAAACCATGATCATGAGCAAATGCATAAATATACTCCCGAAAGATAAGTGGGTATAGGAGGTCAGGTTTCCAAGATCTATCTAGTTCTAAATATCCTTGAAATTCCGCCATTTGAAATTAGGTTTGAACCGAAAATAGGATGGGCTTTATTGGGTTATCAAATGATACATAGTACGATACAGGTAAAACAAGGTATGTATAGTAAGAAAAAAATCGATACCTCGGAAAAAGGTAAGACTCATCAACGGACTCTCTAGCCTCTCTTTTTTCACCTAATTGGTTTAGGTTCATTCTAGGATAAAAAGCCGTTTAGAAATCCTTTATTTTTGCAATCCAATCGCTCTTTTGATTTTGAAAAAAAAAAAAAAGATATATATATATCTTTATCAATATACTGCCTTCTTCTACACATTTATCTCCACCCCATAATGGAGATGGAAATAGCTAATAGTTTAGGATTCATAAAAAATTGATTGATAATACACTCATGAGAAAAGCCTTTCCCGCGTCAAGCACTAATATATTTTTAACGTTTAATTAGATCGGGATCGGGTAATCATTCAAAAATTAAGAACAGGAGCTCGTTACTTTTTGTTTTCCTAGAATTGGAACCTATAGCTATAGACTATAGTAGGGCTCTATCCATTTATTTACTCGACCCAATTTAAAATTTAGTTTTTATTTCTTTGATTTTTAAATGGATTTTGTTCCACGCCAAGAATTCAAACAATTTACACAAGGTTTTGGACCTCATAGGGTAAGAATGAAATATTCTTTAGAATTCTCTATTGACTATTGATACGACATGCTGCTTTTTCCATTCATTCCTTTCAGGATCAGTCGCGGTCTTACAAACTCTACCGATGGTATAGACGAATCCGTTGCTTCATACAAATGTGTAAAAGATGCTAGCCGCACTTAAAAGCCGAGTACTCTACCGTTGAGTTAGCAACCCGAACTAAAATAATTAGAATGTATAGATACAATCGGAATCCCAATAAACAATAAATAAAGAGGTTGAATTGTACAACGAAATAAAAACATTTAAAAAAGGAAAAACAAAAATCTAAAAATTAATAATCAATTATGAACATAATAAAAATGAACAGATCCGATGAAAATCAAAAAAAAAAGTTTCAGATATAAAAATCGATGAAAATAAAAATATTTGTAGATCAACTCTTGTCTCTTATGTCATCCATATATTCTATTTGAATATTCTACATTTAATTTAATATTCTATTAAAATCATTAAAAAAAAAAAAAGACTTCTTGTATCACAGCAAATCAAATGAACCCTTTATTTGAATGAAATAAAATCAAATCTATGGGACGGAGATAAGTAGATTCATTTATCCATAATCGGATTATATTTATTTGATACACTGTTGTCAATATAAATGTAAATATTGAAATAAAGAATACAATGGAGAAATATAAAAACATTATAAATATAAATTGAGATTATTATTTCAATTTTTATTTTAATTAAATTTTTCAATTTATTAAAATGAAAATGAAAACCAAGAACTAAGAATTTATGTTGGATCGGCACTAGATATATAATTGACATATATACAAAAGAGTGTAGGCGGACGAATAAATTAACAAAGAAGTATAAAAATCCCAGGTTTATTCAATTAATATCAATCAATATAAGTATTAATATTAAGTACAAAGTAAAAAAAGAAAGCTTAACCCTTTGCTTTTTTATTTGTTCATCGAATTCCAATGAAAAATAAAAAACACCCATTGACATGACAATAATATCAAAAATTTAAGACCAAATTGTTTATTCTCTCGATATTTTTCTCATATATTACATCAATAAAACCAATAAAATAGATTTTTATCGTTATAAAAGACGACATTCTATAAGTAGAAAAAATAAATTAAATATGATATAAATTGAAAAGGGGAAAAAAAAGCAAAGAAAAGATTATACAAAAATCTATACAAATCATCCACACCTTACCTTCTTTAATTTATATATATTTATATTTCATTAATTTAATTTTGTTTGGTGATTAAGGCGAAGTTCTATAAAAACCCCCGCCTTCTTTGAAATATCATAAACAGTTCCTGTAGGCTGAGCGCCTTTTTCAAGAAAATATAGAATAACAGGAACGTTTAAATAAGTTTGATTCTTTATCGGATCATAAAAACCCACTTTCCGAAGAGCTCTTCCTTCTCTTCGGGATCGAACATCAATTGCAACGATTCGATAAATGGCTCATTGGGATAGATGTAGAGAAACCCCCCCGAGAAACGTATAAGAAGTTTTCTCCTCGTACGGCTCAAGAAAATTCAAGTTATGTTTATATACAAAATTAGAATGGCAAATAGATCCATAAAATCATCAAATCAATTAGACCAAGAATTCTCTTTCTTTATTATATGATTTAAATACTTGTTTCTTACTCTTTCCCCAACAAAAAGGATCTTCATATTTGTAATTTGCACTCTCATAACTCAAGTTGTATAACTCGCAAAGAAAACCTTTTAAGTATTTCATTTATTGATTATTGAGCGGTCTCTAATCCCTTTTTTATCTGTCTCCTTTCGAATCTATTTTGATTTAATCTAGTTCTAGTTGTTAAGACAATTGAAAACGGTATTTCCTTGTTCTAGGATCCTTTATCTTTGCCTTGAATCATTAGGTTTAGATATTACTTCGGTGATAGTTAATCGTTTCAAAATGGCAGCAACACACCATTTTTTGTGATTTCTTTCTATCAAACAATCATATGAATGGTTGATTCTTGTGTAATACACTTTTGATTTGAGCGAAAGGATTTTACCAATTCCAAAAGATTTTACTTTTGAATTTGAAACTTACTTGAATTTGATCCTTTAGATTTCTATATCAAAAATAGACTTACAAAGTTGTCTCAATTTATTAATTGATACTAACCCTAGATTCTTGCCTCCGAAAAACGAATCAATACGTTCTGCTCGAGCTCCATCATGTATGATACGGTTTATATTACAACCCCCCCCCCAAAAAAAAAATGAGAGTTCTAGTGAACAGAACAAACGATGTCGAGCCAAAAGCACTTTCATTCCTAATATAATAATAAAAAGTGGTGGATGTAAGAATCCACAGTGGATCGTATCCTTCAAGTCGCACGTTGCCTTCTACCACATCGTTTTAAACGAAGTTTTACCATAACATTCCTTTAGTTTGGAACCAGTATGTAATTAATTCCATTATGGAATTATGAATAGTCATTGGTTCGATCAATACCTAGTAATCTATACTTTATTTTTTTTTCCTTCTATATGAAATAGAGTTTCTGAAGAAGTCTAAGCATTAACCCCAGAAACATATATTTATAAATATTAAAATATATAAATCTATAATATTTTAAAATATTATAAATACTAATTATAAATAAAATAAAAATAACACGAATAAAATTCAAACAAATAAATAAGTTCTCTTTGAATCTGGATCTTCAAGTAACCTGATAGGATAAATTCACCAATTTCACACTTCTTCGAGTACTAAGAACTCCTAAGAAATCATCAATTTAATCTAATTGATTGAAAATTTTCTGACCTCCATATCATTATTTGAATAAGATTTTATAGTTTATAGTTTTATAGTAAGACCACATTGCATTTTATCATCATACGAGAAAGATAAATCCAGATTTGTATTAAATCATCAATGATTAAAAAATCCAATTTCTTTTTTTAATGAAATAGTGGATAAAGAATGATGTAAAAGAAGATTTAGGTTGCTATATATTTTATTTTTTTTTTCATACTGATTGAAAAAAAAAGAATCGAAATAAAAAACTATGGAATCTATGTATGTATCAGATAGACTAAACTATTGTTACTGAAAGAAATTATAGCTATTCTATATTTAATATTTATAGATCACAAATAGATTCTATTACATCTGCGTGTTATTTGAATTCGATTCAATTTGTGAAAAAGATATGATTCAGAGAAGACTCATTAAGAATAAGAATTAAATTTTTTTTTTTTCAATTTTATAGCTTCAAAAAAGTAACCTTTATTCTGATATAATATATATATATATTATATATCAAATATTCTATGATTCATATGGGTTAAGTATATGATATTATCATACTGTTTTGGATATGTGGACGGATATGCTCTGGGACGGAAGGATTCGAACCTCCGAATAACGGGATCAAAACCCGTTGCCTTACCACTTGGCCACGCCCCATTTACATTTATACTTGACACTAATAAACACTAATATTGTTATTGGTTGTTCGTCAACTTCAGTCTAAATATCTTAAATATCTATAAAATAAATTAGATTCTTGATAGAATTGTGCTATGTGTAGATATAGAATTAAACTGATGAATTTATTGATCATTACATCTAATTCAATTAAGATATTGTATGAAAGTATGATTTATTCTATTCACTTTTGATTTGAGAGTTGAAGTTGAAGGAGTTTTGATTGGACGAGTTCAAATCAAAGAAGTTCTTTTGGTCTATCTAATTTATTTTTATTAATTTTACCTTCTATCAATAACTCAACTTATTAATAACTCAATCAAAATAAATACAATTATCCTCAAGAACAAAATGGTTTTTATGCTTAATATATTTAGTTTGATCTGTATCTGTCTTAATTCTGTCCTTTATTCAAGTAGTTTTTTCGTCGCCAAATTGCCTGAGGCCTATGCTTTTTTCAATCCAATCGTAGATGTTATGCCAGTAATACCTGTGCTATTTTTTCTCTTAGCTTTTGTTTGGCAAGCTGCTGTAAGTTTTCGATGAGATTTTTAATACTGTCCTAGACAAATTGCTGATTTATTCGAAAAAAAAAAAATTTACCAATTGATAAGATCAGATAAGTCTTAAAGTATCTGTGAAACCTCGAGTCAAATATTGAAATTCTGGTATAACCATAATAAATCGGGATCATCACGTTTCACTTCCTTATTCTGACTTTTTCCATTGCAAAACCTCTTGGAGTCTTACACAATTTGGGGGTATGAAAGAATATTTTTGGTAATGAAAAAATACACTTTATTTATATGAAAAAAAAAATATTATAAATGAATTTTTTGAAAATTCTTTTCTATTTCTCATCTCAAATCAAAAGAACTTTAGTTTATTTATTGGTGTCAAAATAAAAATAGAAACATACATACTAGGATATGCGGTATAAAATACAAATATACAAATAGAGAATCTATTCTCTTTTTTCCTAAAAAAATAATTCTTGGAGATTGTGTAATGCTTACTCTAAAACTATTTGTTTACACGATAGTAATATTCTTTGTCTCTCTATTCATCTTCGGATTTCTATCTAATGATCCGGGACGTAATCCTGGACGTGAAGAATAAAAATAAATAAGGTTTTTTTTTTTTTTACTCGATTTTGAAATGTTCTGAAATGTTCTTAGTAGGATTTTAGCTACTTCACATTTTTAACTATATAATTTTAACTATTATAAAATAACTAAAAAAACTTAAATTAAAGAACTAACTCACGAAAAATTTGAAAGGAAACAAAAAGTTATTGACGAAAACGGAAAGAGAGGGATTCGAACCCTCGGTACGAAAAACTCGTACAACGGATTAGCAATCCGACGCTTTAGTCCACTCAGCCATCTTTCCCCCAATTGAAAAAGGATAATTATTATGTTACATAAGCAAAATTAGGGCTTGAAAAAGGCCCCTTTCTTTTTCTTTAGTTTATTTATAGTTTTGTTTTTAAACTAATATAATATTTAAAACTAAATAATAATAAATAAAATACAAAGGATCCCTCTTTGATTTTGTCCAAAGAAACCTTTTCTTTACACGGCTTGGCCTGGTCAGTACCTAGCTGGGCCGGGCCTCTTTTGTTCCAAGGAATCAAATTAAAATGATTTATTTAATTTGAAAACACAAATTCTTATTATTGATATTGAAACAATCATAATAAGGACTATTTCGGTTCCTTTGCTATTTTGATATATAATCAAAATGTCAGTTCCTATCTTAATTTCTTAGCTTTATCTTTTATTTACTTTTTTTTTTCAGTAAAAAATCAGTTTAAAGTAAACAAATGTAAATAAAAAAAATAAGATAAGAAAACAAATGAACTATGAATTTTTGAACAATGCATTTTTATGTTACGGCTTAAATAGTTTTGTCAACCCATATCCGTCAAAAAACTCCAGCAAAAGACTTGGTATTTAGTTATTTAAATGAGTTCTCTTTTCCTAATCTCTTAAGTCCTCGGGTTAACGCTCTAATTTGCATGATTCTTTTTTGATCCTATACTTTTGATTACGACCAAGTTTCTTGTTCGACAAAAAGTCGATTTATATACAATAATCGGATTGTAGCGGGTATAGTTTAGTGGTAAAAGTGTGATTCGTTCTGTTAATCCCTTAACAGTTAAGGGGTCCCTCGGTTTGATTAATAACCCATTCCGATCAAAACAAAAACTTTATCTCGTAAAAAGGATTTAAGCCTTTACCTTTCAATGAAAAATTCGAGGAAGAATATACATTCTCGTGATTTGTATCCAAGAGTCAATTATAAATTGAAAAATTGGATATTGGATTATGAAATTACGAAACATAATTTTTTTTAATTGGATCAATACTTCCAATTGAATGAGTATGAGTAAGGAATCCATGGATAAAGAAAGAAAGTTTATTTATAATCGTAACTAAATCTTCAATTTGAATTTTTTGTATAGGGAAAATTGAAGCAAAATAGCTATTAAACAATGACTTTAGTTTACTAGAGACATCGATAAATTTTTTAGCTCGGTCGCGAAATGAAATGCTTTTC